AAAATTTTTGAAAAAATTTGAAAAAATTTGAAAAAAAATTTGAAAAAAAAAAAATTTTTGAAAAAAAAAATTTTTTTAAGTTTGTATACTATGTCAGTATTAAATGATTTTTCGTCTTCTTTTTTTTTTTTTTTTTTTTTTTAAGTAAGAAGTCAGAAAGTTTTGGTTTAGAAAATTGTATGATTTTATAGTCTTTTATAGTCTTTTATAGTCTTTTATAGTCTTTTATAGTCTTTTATAGTCTTTTATAGTCTTTTATAGTCTTTTATAGTCTTTTATAGTCTTTTATAGTCTTTTATAGTCTTTTATAGTCTTTTATAGTCTTTTATAGTCTTTTATAGTCTTTTATAGTCTTTTATAGTCTTTTATAGTCTTTATGATAGTTATGTTATTGAATAGTAATTTAGTGTGTATGATTTGAGTTAAGTTACTATTTGTGTGTTTGACACCTATTTCTCCGCGGTATTATACCATGCTAAAGGCCTATCATCCGGTTTTGGGGTTTGACGGAAGCGATAAAATTTAGTAAGGGGGGTAGGGGGGTTTAGTGATAAAAAACCCTAAATAAATTATTATATGATTTCACACACACACACACACACACACACACACACACACACATACACACACACACACACACACACACACACACACATACACACATACACACATACACACATACACACACACATACACACATACACACATACACACATACACACACACACACACACACACACACACACACACACACACACACACACACACACACACATACACACAGACATCTGCATTGTACGTTGTGATTAGTTGCGATTTGTGCCGGGGGGGGAAATATAATTGCATAGTTTATGAAGGTTTTAGTAATATAATAAGAATATGTCAATCGATCATTGATAATTTATCTTCAATTTAATTGATTAATAATATATATACTTAATATCTAAACAATATATGTTTTTATTTGATCTTATATAATTTTATGTCTAATCATCATTCATTAAATAACACCATTTGGAATTAAGCGCGTGTGCGACGATCATTTTCACTGAATGTCGGGTTGAAATGTCGTTGGAACTTGTTATGTAAGTCTGCTCTATTTAATGGCGTCCCCCAGGCTCCCGCCCTGGTGATAAACCACCCCCAAATAAAAAACTACCTTATGCCGTTGTAACCACTAGAGATGCCGCGATATGAGGCCAAACCGCACTGTTACCATCACATATGCCTCGACGAAAAGCATGGTTGAGCTGAAATAGGAACGAATGGGCCTGAAGTAGCAACCAGTAGCCAGTCAGGGGAATTAAGGTTCGTCCGCAGTTTATGGGCTTGCTCTGAAGGATGTTGTATCTTCAAATGGCGGGTTGCTGATCTCTCGTGAGAGGTGGATTAAGGTACTCCTAAAGTTGATGATATGCTAGAGGAAATAGCTTAGTCGGTCCTGAATCATGGATGTTATGTCTATGTACGCCAACATATTATGTCTTATGTACTTTATACATATTATGTATTATGTACTATATGAGTTATTTATTGGTAATGATATGCATGTTCTTAATGATTAATAGTAATATTTATTTTAATGTCTTTAGTAATGTTTACTCTATATGTATATTATTATATGCTAGTGTACTATAAATGTATGCTCTATATACATAAATATTTAAATTACATTATATGTTATTACATGCTTATATGATAGAGGATTTAATATAAATGTTCTATATATAAATATGTCTTATAACATTATTATAATGTATTGTATTTTTAGAAAAATTTTTCTTTTTATATAAAAAAAATTAATACTGAGATAGTATATAAATTGAAAAAAGTTAAAAAATTGATTGAGCAGGAAGTAGTTTAAGTAGAATATCGGCTTTGGGTGTTGATGGTGGGGCGTAGTGCCTTCTTCCTGATAGTCCTAGGAAGGGGTTTACCTTCATAGTTGGCTTACAAGGCCAGTATTTTGATTAAATTACTTGGACTCTTCATTTAGGTTTTAGTATATAGTTTTCAAATAGGCCTGCTAGGGGTATGAGAATTAGGATTAAGAGGAAGTAGGATATAGAGGCTATTTGGCCGATGATGATGAAAGGTTGTTCTACTGGTTGCCCTCCGATTCATGTAAGTGTAATTAGATTGGCGGTGAGAATTCAGAATAGGGTCTGAGAGATTGGTCGGAATATTATGCTTCGTTGGTTAGCTGTGTGTAAGAAGGGGATAATTAGGAGAATTAGGATTGAGGCTAGTAAGGCGATAACTCCTCCTAGTTTGTTTGGAATTGATCGTAGAATGGCATAAGCGAATAGGAAATATCATTCTGGTTTAATGTGTGGAGGGGTGTTGAGTGGATTGGCTGGTGAGAAATTATCTGGGTCTCCTAGGGAGTCTGGGGAGAATAGAGCTAGTAAAAGTAGGATAAGGAGTAGGAAAAGTAAGCCTAAGGCATCTTTAATGGTATAGTAGGGATGGAAGGGAATTTTATCTGAGTTTGGGTTAATGCCTGAAGGGTTGTTAGAGCCTGTTTCGTGTAGAAATAGGAGGTGAACGATGGCTAGTGCTGTGATGATAAATGGGAGGATAAAGTGAAATGCGAAGAATCGGGTTAGTGTGGCTTTGTCTACTGCGAAACCGCCTCAGATTCATTCCGCCAAGGTTGTTCCGATATAGGGGATGGCTGATAGGAGGTTAGTAATGACAGTGGCTCCTCAGAAAGATATTTGACCTCATGGGAGAACATATCCTACGAATGCGGTTGCTATTACAGTTAGGAGTAAGATTACTCCGATATTTCAGGTTTCTTTGTAGAGATATGAGCCGTAATAGATTCCTCGGCCTACGTGGAGAAAGAGGCATATGAAAAATATAGAGGCTCCGTTAGCGTGGAGGTTGCGTAGTAGTCATCCGTAGTTGACGTCTCGGCAAATATGGGCTACGGAGGAGAAGGCAGTGAGTGTATCAGAAGTATAATGTATTGCAAGAAAGAAGCCTGTTAGGATTTGGATAATTAGGCATGCTCCTAGAAGGGATCCAAAGTTTCATCAAGCAGAGATATTGGATGGAGCAGGAAGATCAATAAATGAATGATTAATGATTTTTATTAGTGGGTGAGTTTTACGTAAGTTGGTCATTAGTTTCTGTAGTTGAAATACAACAATGGTTTTTCATGCCATAGGTTATGGTTAAAGTCCATATTGAAACTACTATGGAAATGATAATAATTTTCTTATTGTCCTTGTTATTAATTTTTGGGTTTGTAGCTTTTGCATCTAAGCCTTCTCCTGTATATGGAGGGTTAAGTCTTGTGGTTAGTGGAGGTTTGGGTTGTGCTATTATTGTAAGTTTAAATAGTACTTTTTTAGGTTTGGTTGTATTTTTAGTTTATTTGGGTGGTATATTGGTGGTATTTGGCTATACTGCAGCTATGGCTACTGAGGAGTATCCTGATAGTTGGGTGAATAATTTAGTAGCTTTAAGTATGTTATTAATAGCTTTATTAATAGAGATAGTTTGGTTTATAATGTCAGGGGAAGTTGAAGTTATTACAGCTGTTGAGTTGTTTGATTTAGTGGGGAATTATTGTGTAGGGCAAGATTGGAATGGGGTGTCTTTGTTGTATGGTTGTGGGGGGTGAGCGATAGTGCTATTAGGATGAATTTTGTTTATTACTATTTTAGTAGTTCTGGAAGTTGTTCGAGGTCTTTAATTAATGATAAGTAAGACGAGTATTATGGAAATGATAAAGGATAGAAAATAAGATTTGATGAGTCCATTTTGGGTAGAAGTAATGGCTGATGTGATGGTACTGTGAAGGTTAGCTTGGCTTTTAGGTCCTGTTTTTTCATATCAGTTTATATCAATTAGTATGGTAGCAATGTGTTGGCCTATATGCAGACTTGTTAGGGGATTGAGTCGGTGGAAAATGTGTGTGAAATAACCTAGTATATTTGAGAAGTTGTGTGAGTATATAAGAGGTTTTAGTGGTATATTGTTTGTGAGTATGTTTAGTTCTATAGCTACTAAAATTCCTAGTACTGTGACTAATAGGGCTGATAGTTTTGTTAGGGTTGGTATGGTTATGGGGATTATAGATGTAGGTGGGATGTTTGTGGTAAGTAGAAAGCCTGCGAGAATACTTCCTAGGGCTAGTCGTATGATTGGATTGATTAGGTTTGGGTTATTTTCGTTTAGAGGTGATATAGGAAGAAATCGGGGTTCTTTTAAGAGGGCAAAGTGAATGATTCGTATACTGTAAACAGCAGTGAGTATTGTAGCTACTATAGTTAAGGTAAGTGCTCAGGTATTGATGTAGGATGTGTTTATAGCTTCAATAATTGAGTCTTTTGAGTAGAAGCCGGCTAGGAATGGTGTACCTGTGAGGGCAAGGCTACCTAGGATAATGGCTGAGGAAGTGATTGGGAGGAGTGAGTATAGTCCTCCTATTTTTCGAATATCTTGTTCGTCGTTAAGGCTATGGATAATAGAACCTGAGCATAAAAATAATATTGCTTTGAAGAAAGCATGGGTACAAATATGTAGGAATGCTAGGTGAGGTTGGTTTAAGCCTAGTGTAACTATTATTAGGCCTAGTTGACTGGATGTGGAGAAGGCTACAATTTTTTTGATGTCGTTTTGGGTAATAGCACAGATAGCGGTGAATAGGGTAGTAATGCCTCCTAGACATGTTATAATGGTTAGGGCTGTTTGGTTGTTTTCTATGAGGGAGCTAAATCGGATGAGAAGAAAAATGCCTGCAACAACTATAGTACTGGAATGAAGTAATGCTGAGACAGGGGTAGGTCCTTCTATGGCTGAAGGTAGTCAGGGATGTAAGCCAAATTGAGCTGATTTTCCGGTTGCGGCAATAATGAGTCCTAGGAGTGCTAGGGTATTTATATTTGTTATGAAGATGTGTTGTATGTCTCAAGAATTGTTATTGATTATTAGTCATGCTATTGAAAGTATAAAGCCAATATCTCCAATTCGATTGTAGAGGATGGCTTGTAGGGCGGCAGTATTTGCATCAGTTCGTCCGTATCATCAGCCGATGAGTATAAAGGATATAATTCCTACGCCTTCTCATCCAATAAAGAGCTGGAAAAGATTGTTTGCGGATACAAGGGTAATTATGGTAAATAAGAAGATAATTAAGTATTTGAAGAAGCGATGAATATTGGGGTCTGAGTGTATGTATCATATTGAAAATTCTAGAATAGATCATGTGACGTATAAGGCGATAGGGATAAAAATGATGGAGAAATAGTCTAGTTTAAAGCTTATTGATAGGTTGAAAGTGTTTATGGAAAATCATTGTCAGTTTGTGATTGTGGCTTCTTGTCCTAGATATATAAATAGGAATAAAGGGATTAGGCTGGTAAAGAAAGCTAATTTAACTGTGTTTTTGCAGAATAGAGGGAATTTATTGACTTTATGTGGGAATATAATATTATAGGCCAAGGGGATGATGAGTATAATGATAGATAGAAGAAGAAAGGTATTTAATAATTGATTAATTACTTTTATTTGGAATTGCACCAAAATTTTTGGTTCCTAAGACCAATGGATGACTATTATCCTTTAAAAGTGAGAAAGCCATGAGGATTAGTCATGGGGTCAAGAGTTAGCAGTTCTTGTAACTTTCTCGGGCATATAAGGGGATTTGAACTCCTATGTTTAGATTCACAATCTAAAGTTTTAATTAAACTATATTTGCAGTATGTTGGTCCGAGGATAAATTTGGGGTTGATGGAGATGATGATGAGGGGTAAAAGGTGTAATGTTATTAGTATATGTTCTCGGGTGAATGTAGGCTTAATAGTATATATATGGTGGGTGAATTTACCTCGTTGGGAGGTAATGAGTATATGGAGAGAGTAGATTGCAGTGATAACTGTATTAATGCCTAAAAGAATAAGTGAGAAGTTAGATCAGGAGAAAGCGGTTATAATTACTATAAGTTCTCCTAAGAGATTAATGGAAGGGGGTTGTGCTAAATTGGCAAGGCTTGCTAATAATCATCAAGTACATATAAGTGGAAGAATTATTTGGAGGCCTCGGGTGAGGATTAAGGTTCGACTGTGAATACGTTCATAGTTGGTGTTTGCTAGGCAGAATAATATTGAAGAGGTTAGACCGTGGGCAATTATTAGTACGGTTGCTCCTATGAAGCTAAGAGGGGATTGTATAAGTGCGGCGACAATTACTAACCCTATGTGACTTACGGAAGAGTAGGCGATGAGTGATTTAAGATCTGTTTGTCGTAGGCAAATAGAACTGGTTATGATTATGCCTCAGAGGGATAAGATTATGAAAGGATAACAGAGGTTTGTTGTTATAGGTTCAGTAAAGGCTGTAATTCGTATAATGCCATATCCACCAAGTTTTAGTAAGATGGCCGCTAGAACTATAGAACCTGCGATAGGGGCTTCTACGTGTGCTTTTGGTAGTCAGAGGTGCAGGCCATATAGGGGTATTTTTACTATAAATGCTATTATGCAAGCATATCAAAGTAAAGAGGAAGATATAGAGTTATCTAGGGTTGGTGAGATTAGTGATATGGTTAATATGTGTAAGGAGCCTAGGCTGTTGTGCAAGTGGAGTAGGGCTACTAGGAGTGGTAAGGATCCTACTAGTGTGTAGAAGAGGAAGTATAAGCCTGCATTAAGTCGTTCATTTTGACTGCCTCAGCGTGTGATAATGATTAAGGTTGGAATTAAGGTTGTTTCGAATAGAATATAAAATATAATTAATTCTGATGAGGCAAATGCTATGATTAGGGAGAGTTGTAGAATAATGAGTATTGTTAAATAGGTTTTTTTTCGTATTAAAGGTTCGTGGGTTAGGTGATTTTGGCTAGCGATAATTATTAGAGGAAGGAGCCAGCAGGATAAGATTAGTAGGGGACCTGATAATGAGTCTAGTGAGAAAGAGGTGTTATAGTGGTAGCCGAGGTCTGAATTATGATAAAGCAGTGTTAGGCTTCAAATGCTAATTAGAAAACTATGTGTAGTAGTATTAATTCATAGTCAGGGTTTTTTAGAGAATCATGTTAAGGGTAATAGTATGAAAGTTGCGGTAAGGATTTTTAGCATTGTAGTAGATTAAGATTTTGGACATAATCATTGCCATGAGTGGCGGAAATTTTAACTAGTAGGGCAAGACCAATTCCTGCTTCGCATGCTGAGAAAACTAGAAGGATTAGTGGGGTCATTGATAAGGAGAACATGTGAAAGTGGGTAATTAAGAGAGTTATAAGGATGAAAAGGGCCAATATTATACCCTCCAAGCATAGGAGGGTAGATATTAGGTGTGACCGGTAAACTAGAACTCCTGTGAGTGCTAAGAAGAAGGCTACAGTCAGATTTAGGTGGATTGAGAGCATAAGGTATTCATGGAGTAAAACCATGATTTATTGAGTCGAAATCAATTATCTTAATTAGATTAAAAACCTATTCGGTTCATTCAAGACCTTTTTGAAGTCATTCATATGCTAAGCCTCCTGTGAGTAAGATAATAAGGGAATAAGCTAGGATAAGTATTGTGTTGGTAGTTGATATTTGGATAGCTCAAGGTAGGGGTAAAAGAAGGGCAATTTCAAGATCGAATAGAAGGAATGTAATGGCGACTAGGAAGAATTTTATTGAAAATGGAAGGCGGGCTGATCCTAAGGGGTCGAATCCGCATTCGTAGGGGCTAGATTTTTCTAGGTAAAGATAGAGTTGTGGGAGTCAAAAGGCGATAAGAACTACGATAGTAGCTAAGGCTGAGTTGGTAATAAGGGTTAGGATTATATTAATTATTTTTCTCTGGTTTTACCCAGAACTTAATGATTGGAAATCAGTAGTACTAATTATACTAGAAAAATATGAACCTCATCAGTAGATAGATACATATAGGAATAGTCATACTACATCTACGAAGTGTCAGTATCAGGCGGCTGCTTCAAAGCCAAAATGGTGAGTGGAAGTGAAGTGATAGAAAAGTTGTCGAAGTAAACATACAATTAGGAATAAGGATCCAATGATTACATGTAGACCGTGAAAGCCTGTTGCTACAAAGAATGTCGATCCATAAATTCCGTCAGAAATAGTGAAGGGTGCTTCATAGTATTCTAAGGCTTGAAGGGTTGTAAAGTATAGGCCTAGTATAATTGTGATTATTAGGGCTTGGATTGTCTGTTTACGATTTCCTTCTATAAGACTATGGTGGGCTCATGTAATGGATACGCCTGAGGCTAGAAGAATGGCGGTATTAAGTAGAGGGACTTCTAATGGGTTGAGTGGATTGATTCCTACAGGAGGTCAGCAACCTCCTAGTTCTAAAGCTGGAGAGAGGCTTGAGTGGTAAAAAGCTCAGAAAAAGCCTACGAAAAAGAATACTTCTGATGTAATAAAAAGAATTATACCGTAGCGTAGGCCTTTTTGTACTACGGGTGTATGATGACCTTGAAATGTTCCTTCTCGTACTACATCTCGTCATCATTGATATATTGTTAAAAGTATTGATACTAGGCCTATTAAGAGTAGAGAAATGGAGTGGAAGTGGAATCATATAATTATTCCTGAGGTAAGTAGAAATGCGGAAAGGGCTCCTGTGAGGGGTCATGGGCTAGGGTTTACTATGTGATAAGCATGGGTTTGGTGAGTCATTAGGGCTTATTATGTGGATATATGGTTGTGTAATTAGGTGTTATCGTGTAAATACAGGCTTACTAAAAGGGTGAATACATAAGCTTGAATTAAAGCCACGGCTAACTCTAAGATTGTTAAAAGGAAAAGAATTATGAGTGTGATGGAAGATAAAAGAATATTAATTGATAGGAGGGCTAGGGCGGCAGAACCAATAAGGTGAATTAAGAGGTGGCCTGCGGTGATATTAGCAGTTAGCCGGACTGCTAAGGCTAATGGTTGAATAAGTAGACTAATTGTTTCGATAATAATTAGTATAGGAATAAGGGGTGTAGGGGTGCCTTGTGGTAAGAAATGGGCAAGTGAGGCTTTTGGTTTATTGCGGAAGCCTAGAATGACTGTTCCTATTCAAAGGGGAATTGCTATACTAATGTTTATTGATAGTTGTGTGGTGGGCGTAAATGAATAGGGTAGGAGCCCTAAGAGATTAGTAGTAGCAATAAATAAAATGAGGGTTATAAGTATTAGAGTTCATGTTCGACCAGTATTATTATGTATTGATATTATTTGTTTTGTGATAAGTCGAATGAGTCAGATTTGTAGAATTTGAATTCGGTTTGGTAATCAACGTTTAGGTGTTGAGAAAATTAGGCAGGGAAATAGTATAATTATGGGAAGAGTTGAAATGCCTATAATAGTAGGGCAGATGAAAGGGGCAAATAGATTTTCGTTCATTTTTTTTCTCAGGGAAATGGAATTTCTGGGAGTTTGAGGACTTCTTCTGGTGGGTAAATATAAATTATTTCAATACCGATGAGTTGAAGTTGAAATAGGCAGAAAATATTAATGATGGTTAGGCCGGCAACGTGAAATCAGGCTGATGTTTCTAATTGAGGCATATTCTTTGAGGAGATGTTAAGCTCTAAATAGTACTTAAGTATTATATTGATTTCTCAAAGATGTTTGCATTATATGTGATCAGTTTTCAAAGTATTTTAGGGTTGATATTTCTAATACAATAGGCATGAAGCTGTGGTTTGATCCACAGATTTCTGAGCATTGTCCGTAGTAAATTCCTGGGCGAGTTGAGGTTAAGGTAGCTTGGTTTAGGCGACCTGGGATCGCGTCTGCTTTTAGGCCTAGAGAAGGGACTGCTCATGCGTGAAGAACATCTTCTGATGAGATTAATATTCGAATTGGAAGTTCTATAGGAAGGACTACTCGGTTATCAACTTCTAGAAGTCGAAATTGTCCTGGAGTTAAATCTTGGGTTGGAATTATATATGAGTCGAATGATAAATCTTCATAATCAGTATATTCATAACTTCAATATCATTGATGTCCTATAGCTTTGACTGTGAGGTAGGGATTAAAGATTTCATCCATTATGTAAAGGATGCGTAGCGAGGGTAATGCAATTAAGACTAGGATGACTGCGGGTATAATGGTTCAAATAGTTTCGACTTCTTGGGCGTCTATGGTACTGGTGTGGGTTAATTTTGTTGTAAGTATAAGGATAAGTACATAGAGCACTAATGAGCTAATTAAGAAAACAATTATTAAAGTATGATCATGAAAGTATGTAAGTTCTTCTATGATTGGAGATGTAGCATCTTGAAAGCCTAGTTGTATAGGATAAGGCATGCTAAGATATATAGGATTTAAACCTATAATTTAACTATGGCAAAGTTATGTAATCATTATTACTAATATCTTTTTTGAGAAAGTCATAATGGTTATGGGGTTGACTTGAAATCAACTTTTCGGGGGTTCGATTCCTTCCTTTCTTGCATTATGCTTTAATATAGACTGGTTGTTCGAATGTGTGGTAAGGAGGGGGACATCCATAAAGTCACTCAATGTTAGTAGTAGTTAGTTCTACAGAGGAGACTTCTCGTTTGGATGCAAAAGCTTCTCAGATAATGAAAATTATTAAGATTACAGCTGTTAGTGAAATAAATGAGCCGATTGAAGATAAAACATTTCATGCTGTATAAGCATCTGGATAATCTGAATATCGTCGTGGTATTCCTGAAAGACCTAGGAAATGCTGTGGGAAGAAAGTTATATTAACTCCTACGAATATAATGAAGAAGTGGATTTTTGCTCATAGGTCATTTAATATATAGCCTGTAAAGAGGGGGAATCAGTGGACAAAGCCTCCTATGATTGCAAAAACAGCTCCTATTGATAAGACATAGTGGAAATGGGCTACAACATAGTATGTGTCATGGAGGACAATATCTAAAGATGAGTTAGCAAGTACAATTCCTGTTAAACCTCCAATTGTGAATAGGAAAATAAAACCTAAGGCTCATAATATAGCTGGAGATCATTTGATGTTTCCTCCGTGGAGGGTGGCTAATCAGCTGAAAACTTTTACACCAGTGGGAATTGCGATAATTATTGTAGCAGATGTAAAATATGCTCGTGTATCTACGTCTAAGCCTACAGTGAATATGTGATGTGCTCATACAATAAAGCCTAGAAAGCCAATGGATATTATTGCTCAAACTATTCCTATATATCCGAAAGGTTCTTTTTTACCTGCATAGTATGTAACAATATGAGAAATAATACCAAAGCCTGGAAGAATTAGGATATAGACTTCAGGATGACCAAAGAATCAGAAAAGGTGTTGATATAAGATTGGGTCTCCTCCTCCGGCAGGGTCGAAGAATGTTGTATTTAGATTACGGTCTGTTAGGAGTATAGTAATGCCAGCAGCTAGTACGGGTAAAGATAGTAGAAGCAGTACAGCTGTGATTATTACAGATCAAACAAATAATGGTGTTTGATATTGGGATATTGCAGGGGGTTTTATATTGATAATTGTTGTAATGAAATTAATAGCTCCTAGAATAGATGAGATTCCTGCTAAGTGTAATGAGAAAATGGCTAAGTCTACAGAAGCTCCAGCATGGGCTAGATTGCCTGCTAAAGGTGGGTAGACTGTCCATCCTGTTCCAGCACCTGCTTCAATTGTTGAGGATGCTAGAAGAAGAAGGAATGAAGGTGGGAGTAATCAGAAACTTATGTTATTTATTCGGGGAAATGCTATATCAGGGGCTCCAATTATTAGTGGGACTAGTCAGTTGCCAAATCCTCCAATTATGATAGGTATAACTATAAAGAAAATTATTACAAAGGCATGGGCAGTAACGATTACGTTATAGATTTGATCGTCACCAATAAGAGTTCCTGGCTGGCCAAGTTCTGCTCGGATGAGAAGGCTTAAGGCTGTACCGATTATACCGGCTCAGGCACCGAATAGTAAGTATAAGGTTCCGATGTCTTTGTGATTAGTAGAGAAAAGTCATCGAGTAATGAACATAGGTAAAATGGCTGAGGTAAAGCATTGAACTGTAAATTCAAAGACAGAGATTAAATATCTCTTTTTACCAAGGTAATAAATTGAAGCCAAGAGTTAAGGCGCTTAGCTGTTAACTAAGAGTTAGTGGGATAAATACCCTCCAATTTAGAATTAGGATTAATATTTAGATCTTAGGGTATGGCTATTTTTTACAAAGTAAATATTTTTGGTTATAATCAAAGGCTAGGTGTTTTATCACCTGCTTAAGGCTTTGAAGGCCTTCGGTCTAATTTGATCCTAAGCCTTTTGAGTTGGCTCTGAAGTATATATTACGTTGAATTGCAAATTCAAAGGTGCAGTTTAAGTGCTGCCGGAGTCTTTGGAGAGCTTAGCTTAATTAAAGTGCTTGATTTGCGTTCGAGTGATGCAAGGTGAAGTCTTGTAGTTCTTAATTATGTTAATGTAATAAATAGCGGGGTTAGTGGTAATAATATGGAGGAAATAATTGTAACTGTAGGAATTAGTGTCGTGGGTCGTATCGAGCTATGGTATCACTGTATTTTGGAATTATTAGTGGATGGGAATATAGTGAGGCTGGCTGCGTAGATAATTCGTATGTAGAAAAATAGGTTTAATAAGGCAGTAAGAGCTATTGTTGTGGCTATAATAAGATTTTTGTTTGCGATTAATTCTTGTAAGATAAGTCATTTGGGTATAAAACCAGTAAGAGGTGGAAGGCCACCTAGGGATAAGAGTGTTAGGAGAATAATAATTGTTGTAGGGGCGGATTTATTTCATAAGCTACCTAGAGATTTGATTTTGGTAATATTTGACAGGTTGAGGGTTATAAATGTGGTAATGGTGGCTATAATGTAGATAGTGAGGTTTAGAATAGTTATAGTAGGATTAATATGGACAACAATTGCTATTCAGCCTATGTGTGCGATGGATGAGTAAGCTAAAATTTTTCGTAGGTGTGTTTGATTTAATCCTCCTCATCCTCCCAGAATAGCAGATAGGATTGCAAAGGTAATAAGAATTTTTATATTTAAGCAGGGAGCAATTTGAAATAAAATAGTTGTAGGAGCAATTTTTTGTCAGGTTAGTAGGATTATTCCTGTTAATAATGGAATACCTTGTGTGACTTCTGGCACTCAGAAGTGGAAAGGTGCAAGGCCTAGTTTAATTGATAAGGCTAAGGTCATTAAGATAGATGCTCAATGATCAGTAAGTTGAAATAGGGTTCATTGGTTTGTCGATCAGGCGTTGCAAATAATAGCAAATATTATTATTATAGAGGCAGTGGCTTGGGTGAGAAAGTACTTTGTAGCGGCTTCTGTGGCTCGGGGATTATTGGGTGTAGTTATTAGTGGAATAATGGCTAGTGTGTTGATTTCTAAGCCTATTCATGCGGTGAATCAGTGGTTGCTAAATATTGTTAAAGAGGTTCCGATGAAAAGACTTATTGTTAGAATAATAAGTACGTAAGGGGACATTAGTATGGGAAGGGTGTGAACCAACATTTTCGGGGTATGGGCCCGATAGCTTATTTAGCTGACCTTACTAGGATATGGTGTAAATGGGAGCACAAAGAGTTTTGAGTTCTTTGGTTTAGGTTCGAGTCCTATTATCCTAGAAATAAGGGGGTTTGCACCCCTATTTTTTATCCTATCAAGATAATTCTATTTTCAGACATATTTCTTTTTATATTTGTGGAGGAATACATGATAAAGCAATAGGAAGGGAGATAAATCATAGGCATAAGGCTAATGTTATAGGTAAGAAATTTTTTCATAACAGATGTATAAGTTGATCGTAGCGGAAGCGTGGATATGAGGCTCGAACTCATAAAAAGGCCATAGTAAGGAGGAGTGTTTTTAGTATAAAGGAAATAGTGTTGATGTGGGATAGATTGGGTGTTAGAGAGGGTCCTAGGAATAGAATAGTTGTAATAGCATTTATAGCAATAATGTTTGCGTACTCAGCTAGAAAAAATATGGCAAAAGGGCCGGCAGCATATTCTACGTTGAAACCTGACACTAACTCAGATTCCCCTTCGGTTAGATCAAAAGGTGCTCGATTTGTTTCTGCTAGTGTAGAAATATACCATATTATGGCTAAAGGTCATGTTGTAATAATAAGTCATAAGTTTTCTTGAGTAATAGAGAGTGTTTTTAAGGTGAATGAGCCATTAATAAGTATAATTGAGAGAAGAATAATAGCTAATGAAACTTCATATGAGATTGTCTGTGCTACTGCTCGTAGGGCTCCAATTAGAGCATATTTTGAGTTAGATGCTCAGCCTGATCATAAGATTGAATAGACGGATAGTCCTGATAAGGAAAGGATAAAGATGAGACCTAAGTTAAGGTCTAGGAGTGTATTGGGTATAGGTAAAGGTGTTCAAATTGTTAGGGCAATTGATAAAGCTAAGATGGGTGCGATAATAAATATTGAGATGGAGGAGGTTAAGGGTCGGAGAGGTTCTTTGGTAAACAGTTTTACTGCATCAGCAAATGGTTGTAAAAGGCCGTAAGGTCCTACGATATTAGGACCTTTTCGGAATTGTATATAGCCTAATACTTTTCGTTCAAGAAGAGTTAGAAAGGCTACTGCTAGAAGAATTGGAATAATATAAAGGAGAAGGTTAAGTATAAACATTTGTTAAGAAGAGGATTTGAACCTCTGGTAGTAAAGGCTTAAACTTTATGCAATACCAACTATGCCATCTTAACAACCCTGTTCTAGGGAAAGAAATAAATTGAATTAGTATATTAAGATAATTTCATATGTTAATTCTAGGGCTTATCAGGGACATTGGCCCTATTTCTCTTGTCCTTTCGTACTAGGAGAAATAAAGTTACAGATAGAAACCGACCTGGATTTCTCCGGTCTGAACTCAGATCACGTAGGACTTTAATCGTTGAACAAACGAACCTTTAATAGCGGCTGCACCATTGGGATGTCCTGATCCAACATCGAGGTCGTAAACCCTAATTTTCGATATGGGCTCTCAAATAGGATTGCGCTGTTATCCCTGGGGTAACTTGTTCCGTTGATCAAAAAATGGGTCAATTACTGGTATTAATACACTTAGATTGGTTAATCTAGGTTATAATCATTCGGAGGTTGTTTTGTGCTCCGAGGTCACCCCAACCAAAGACTATAACTCAATGGCTTATACGGTTTGTTCCAATAGGTTAATATATGTATGTGCTGAGTTATTAGACTTAAGCTCCACAGGGTCTTCTCGTCTTGTATATGTATTCCCGCCTCTGCACGGGAAGGTCAATTTCACTGATTGGGAATAAGAGACAGTTAAACCCTCGTCATGCCATTCATACTAGTCTTCAATTAAAAGACAAGTGATTATGCTACCTTTGCACGGTCAGGATACCGCGGCCGTTAAAGTCATAACTCACCGGGCAGGCAGTGCCTCTAATACTGGTTAATGCTAGAGGTGATGTTTTTGGTAAACAGGCGGGGTTTTGTTTGCCGAGTTCCTTTTATTCCTTTTAATCTTTCCTTTTTATGCATGCCTGGGTTGGGTTAACAATAAGGGTAATAGGATGCTTGTATATGGGTATAGTTATCTGGTTGATTAAGTGTAAGCGGCTGTTCCGGTCATATTTATGCTTATGCAAGGAGAATAAATTCATGTTACTCATATTAGCATTATATCTTCTAAATATTAATAGAATTGTCCAATATTGGATTAGGGGTTTTGATAAATGATTGGTATTAAATAACAGTCTAGTTTGAGCTTTAACGCTTTCTTAATTGGTGGCTGCTTTTAGGCCTACAATGTATTATGTATATATCATTACCCACTAAGCAAGTTTGTTTACATATCAAAAGAGTTGTCCCCCTTTTGAATAGCATTTAAATTTAAATTCAGTTTATTAGTACTTAAGTTAAATTTAAAGTTGAACTAAAATTCACTTTTTGGACAACCAGCTATCATTAAGTTCGATAGGCTTTTCACCTCTATTGTAAAATCATCTCACTATTTTGCTACATAGACGAGTTCGTTCTAATAACTGTTCTACAATAGCTCACTTAATTTCGGGAAGACGGGCTTTAATTCTTTTTGTCCGGGTAGACTAGCTAAATCATTATGCAAAAGGTAGAAGGCTTAATCTTTGCTTTTTATTGCTTACAGGATAAGATCTTTCAACGTTCCCTCACGGTACTCTCTCTATTGTGCCTAAGAATGTATCTGTTCTATCACCTATACTAAGATATATAAATGTTTTGAAGAGTTGTTTAAATAGTTGTTTAGTTAAATTTGTAGGACTAGATCTAGCTCAAAATGGTCAGGGTTAGCTGAAATCTTTTAGGTGTAAGCTAAATGCTTTATTTAAGCTACATTTTGATTATCCAAGTGCACTTTCCAGTACACTTACCATGTTACGACTTTTCTCCTCTTTTTTGCGTATTCTTATTAGGTATAGGATATTACTTTATCGAGGAGGGTGACGGGCGGTGTGTACGCACCCCATTGCCTATTTCAATTAAGCTCTCTATTCTTAATTTACTACTAAATCCTCCTTCATGTCTTTGTTTCAATAGACAATCCGTTATGTTCTAATATAGAAAATGTAGCCCATTGCTTCCCTTTCCATATGCTACACCTTGACCTAACGTTTTTATGGTTTCATGATCTTGCTCACTTTGATTCCCTGTTGGGGTGAGCTGACGATGGCGGTATATAGACTGATAGCTAGGAGAGGTGAGGTGTATCGGGGTTTATCGATTATAGAACAGGCTCCTCTAGGAGGGTCTAGGGCACCGCCAAGTCCTTTGAGTTTTAAGCAGTGGCTTGTAGTCCTCTGGCGAATAGTCTTGTTATTAAACTACCTCGGTTTATGGCTAAGCATAGTGGGGTCTCTAATCCCAGTTTGTACCTTAGCTTTAGTGTCTTCAGCGGTAGGTAAAGTCACGTAAGTTGCGTATTTTAATATTAACTTGGGCGTATTACAGCTTAGTTAATTTTTAACTCTATTTATATATTGAATGCTTAAACACACTTTACGCCGTTCTTCTGTTAACTTGGGTTAATCGTATGACCGCGGTGGCTGGCACGAAATTTACCAACCCTTTTTATTATGATTTAGTCAAACTTTCGTTTATAGCTCAATGTTAGTCACTGCTGTCACCCGTGGGGGCGTGGTTAAACTAGGTGTCATGGGCTACTTAGGAAGTGTGCCTGATACCGGCTCCTTTAAACTCTAGTAAAGTTAAAAGGGCATACTCACTGGGTTGCGGAAACTTGCATGTGTAGGTCTAATAAAAATTAACAGTAAGGCCAGGACCAAACCTTTGTGCTTGTGGGACTAAATTAAAGCCCATCTAAGCATTTTCAGTGCTTTGCTTTGGATAAGCTACACAAAC